TTGAGATTCACGAGCAATTTGGATTAATATTTAGGGATAGATATTACCTTTCGTTTTTCCCTTTCAAACAAATTGAATTGAAATGATTGAAGTTTTTTTATTTGGAATCGTGTTGGGTCTAATTCCTATTACTTTGGTTGGATTATTCGTAACTGCATATTTACAATACAGACGTGGTGATCAGTTGGACCTTTGATTAATTAACATCTCTTTTTTTGATTTTGATTGACCTCCTCCTTTAATTCGCAGGAGGTCAAATTCAGATTGTTGCTCAAGTTAGCGAAGTTATTTCAGTATAACAAGAATGGAATCACGCTCTGTAGGATTTGAACCTACGACATTGGGTTTTGGAGACCCACGTTCTACCGAACTGAACTAAGAGCGCTTTTTTATTCCATTATTACATAAGACTCTAATGAAAAGGGTTCCTTTTGTAACCCCAATACACCTTGCATGCAATATACTATTATCTATTATATAGCATCATAAAATCAAAATTATTATGTCCAATTTTAATCGATCTCAATTGATGCCTCCTTGCTGCTCATAGAAAAAGTAATATAAATAGATAGGGATGACAGGATTTGAACCTGTGACATTTTGTACCCAAAACAAACGCGCTACCAAGCTGCGCTACATCCCTTTCAATTGGTCTACAGTGTCATTGTAGAGAATCCCTGTCTTCTTTTCCAGATCGTTATTTCTTCCATTGATATATACAATTTCTCTTTCTATTTCTGCTTTTTGGTCTCATTTCATATAATAATAACATAAATTATATACATATGAAACTCACTGTAAAAAAAATGAATAGTTTTCGGGAATGTTCAGGAAGAAAGGGGCAGATTTTTCGGTTTTAAGAGAAAGAAAATCTATCTACCGGATCATTGTACATTTCAATTTGAATTAGGAATTCCGCGTATAAATACAAGCAGTCCTTAATTACATATATATCTGATCATATATGTATTACCCCTATGTATTTCAATAAAAATAAAGAAGGAGGATTTTCAATGCGAGATCTAAAAACTTATCTTTCCACAGCACCAGTACTAAGTACTCTATGGTTTGGATCTTTAGCGGGTCTATTGATAGAGATCAATCGCTTTTTCCCGGATGCGTTGATATTCCCTTTTTTTTCATTTTAGTTATTGACATGGAAAGTAGTGAAGAAGGTTAGAGATACAATTCCTTTCCCCCTCTTTCCTCCCTTATTTTCAAACTAAAAGGGAAATAAGGGAGGAAAGAGAAAGAATAAAAGTGGATTCCACTTTAGCGAAATTCGGATTCAGACTCGAATTAAATTAAGAATATAATAGAGGAAAAGGGAAAATGTAAATGTGGATCTAGACGGAACAACACAGTATCCTATAAGATACTTCAATTCACTATTGTGATACGAATAAAAATAGAGTTAAAAATCTTTGTATTACTTATTATTTTATTTAATTTACTATTCTCTATTGAAAATCTTTTATAATTGGATTTCGAGTTAGTAACTTCTATTTTTTTCCTTTATTTGTTTCGGATTGAAAATAGAAGAGTTGAGTGAATCAAGAATTCAAGGGAGGTTCATGGCCAAAGGTGGTAAAGGTGCCCGAGTAACAGTTATTTTGGAATGTACCAGTTGTAGCCGAAAAGATGTTAATAAGGAATCAACAGGTGTTTCCAGATATATTACTCAAAAGAATCGACACAATACGCCTAGTCGATTGGAATTGAGAAAATTCTGTCCCTATTGTTTCAAACATACGATTCATGGGGAGGTAAAGAAATAGATTAAACAAGCACTTGTGTATCACCCTATCAAATAACCGGAAAAATGACATCATTATTTTTATCTAATATATAATGTTCTATATATAATAGAACAAAAATAAACAAATCCTATTTCGGGCAGATTAAAATGAATTAAAATTAAGAAATAGGATTTTCGGGATAAGGAATAAACAAACTATGGATAAACCCAAACGACCTTTTCTTAAATCCAAGCGATCTTTTCATAGGCGGTTGCTCCCGATCCGATCGGGAGATCGAATTGATTATAGAAACATGAGTTTAATTAGTCGATTTATTAGTGAACAAGGAAAAATATTATCTAGACGGGTGAATAGATTGACCTTGAAACAACAACGATTAATTACTATTGCTATAAAACAAGCTCGTATTTTATCTCCGTTACCCTTTCTTAATAATGAGAAACAATTTGAAAGAGCTACGTCGACCACTAGAACTATAGGTCTTGGAACCAGAAAAAAATAGAAAACCAAAGCTTTTTTTTATTGAACGTGTTCATTCATTTTGAATACTTTTCACATTTGAATCCTATTTTATCATACTAATCTACTTTCCCGGAGTTCTTTCTCCGGGGAACTCCGTTTAAATCATTCCGGCGTATTTTTTCCACTTTCCTTATTTTACGATCTCATTGAAAATCATATAAAGACAGTTCCTATTTGATATAGCTATTTGCGCCAGCATTTTACGATTAAGAAGCAATTGTCTCTTGTGCAGATCATTTATGAATTTACTATAACTATAGGATACCCTACTCCCGCGAATTACTGCGTTTATCCGAGCGATCCACAAACGTCGAAAGTCTCTTTTTTGTCTATCTCTATCCCGATGGGCCGAAACCAAAGCTCTTATTTTCTGTTGAGTAATAGTTCGAGTAAGCCTTGAATGAGCCCCTCGAAAGCTTGATGCAAATAAACGAATTTTTGTTCTACGTCTCCGAGCTATATATCCTCGTTTAATTCTGGTCATTGACTAAATGAAACTTTGATGAATAACTAACTCATTTCTTTTCTTTCAGTTATTCTTTTCCCCTTCTCTATTAATAACAAAACGGATTTTTCCAATGTATAAAATAAAAATTCCAACAGCTTTTGCTACTATAACCTTCCCTCCCCAACCACGATATTTTCTTTTTTCTAGGCATTTCACCCCCGAATAAGAAATTGTATTGATATTTGGTCTAATAAATAGATATATAAATGGATAAAGAAATGGCGGGTTCCATCGTTTCTATGGCTACTTCTTAAATTAAACGGTGAGGTCCTCTCTATACACCGGAGCCTCTTCCCTTTCATTTAATCAAGGTTATTGGTAACTTGTACAGTTCACATTCTTTGGCTCTACCTATGAATTATCCAGTAATAGATCTTTCACAATGAGATCTACTTATACAGTCACGGTATTTAATTGTGGAGGTTAGCTAGGTAGTTGACCCTGTTAGTCCGTCCGTTCTTGCACGCGTGAGAGCATCATCTTTTTTTTACTTTTAAATAGGATTTCCTCCGCTTAATGGAATAACCATTTGCTACCAATGGGGAACTGCTTCTTAGCTTAAATTGAGGTGATTGGATTTGCACCAGCGGAAAACCATAAATTTCATACACAAACAATAAGGATATGATAGAATTTTTTATTTTTAGATAGTGAATGGAGTTCTTCTATTCTATCCTATTCACCGGTATCGATCGTCGAGACTGTAAAATCCTTTTCTTTTGCCCCAGACTATGTAATGTATGATCTGAACGAGTCGCACATACACCTTCGTACATGTTCCTCGGCGCTGAGGACATCCCCGAAGAGCGGGGGATTTCGTGACATTTCGAATTGGCTGTCTTGTGTTTCTAATAAGTTGTTTAATAGTTGGCATGCTGAATCGTATCGATAATGAGCTGGTTTAGATCGATCCTAACCGTATGATTATGAATTACTTCTAGTTAATAGAATTTGAAACCCAGTAAAAGGATAAAATCTCAAATCATGGGATTTGTATGAAATTCCTGCTATTTTCATTCAGCCGCTACAAGATCAACAATTCCATGAGCTTGGGCTTCTGCTGCTGACATAAACACATCCCTTTCCATGTCTTCGGATACAACCCATAAGGGTTTGCCCGTTCTTTGTACATAAACCTGTGTCAGGGTTTCGCGCAGTTTCAGTAGTTCTTCCGCTTCCAGGATAAATTCTACTGTTTGTGCTTCAAAATAAGAACTGGCAGGTTGATGGATCATTACCCTGATGATATGACATAATAAACAGTTCCTTTGTTTCTCATGATGAGTCAAAAAAATAGATGAAAGAATAAGAAGAAAAAAGATAGAATTGAACAACCGTACAGGCATCTTTTGCACATTGCATACGGCTCTACAATGGAATTTACCTTTATTTTACCTTCCATTGAATAAAGATAAAAATAAGATCTATCAGATCCCAATCGGTAAATTTTCCAATTACCACCCTTACTTTCTTTCTTTTATTTTTCCGAGTTAAAAAAAATACTATGATGGCTCTGTTGCTTTATATATTTATTTCGTCTGTGATTCAGCAATCCCAAAGTTTCTTTTTGATCCAATCAAAGAAAATATAAAATAAGTAAAAAGAAAATCTTCTTGTTTTTTTTCGTGCTCTTTCATAACATAAAGATTGTTAAGAGCCTTCCGTCGTGAAAACAAAAAAGAGTTTGTGACGTTGAAATGGACTTCCGATAGATAAAAACGGAAATATCCCTTACTTTATCTCATACTACTCTCTCGATACATAATCTGATGTTTAAAAAAAATTTCTCATATCGAATTCGAAGTGCCATGCTATTATTACTTAATATTCATATTTCATATGGCGAAGGCATAGTTTTCTTTTTTTTTTTCTCAACTAAAATAAAAAACTCATTGGCGCCAAGCGTGAGGGAATGCTAGACGTTTGGTAATCGCTCCTCCGACCAGGAGAAAAGATCCCATTGAGGCGGCTAATCCCATACATATTGTCTGTACATCTGGTCGCACAAATTGCATAGTATCATAAATAGCTACTCCGGGTATTACCCATCCGCCAGGAGAGTTTATAAATAAATAAAAATCTTTGGTATCATTCTCTATACTGAGATATACCATCAGACTAATAAGTTGATTCGAGATCTCATTATCAACCCCCTGACCTAAAAAAAGTAATCTTTCTCGATAAAGTCGGTTGATTAGGATTAAGTTGTATCGCTTAGGAGCCGTACATGCACCTTTTGCTGCATACGGTTCAAAAAAAAAATATGAAAAAAATCAATGTGTAGATTCCAGTCCCCTTTCTTTTTTCATAGCGGGTTCTTTCTAATTTTTAACGAAGGCTCTTTTTTTTCCATCTTTCAAGAAAGATGAGTTTTAGCCCCTTTTCTATAATATAAAAAGAGTTCGCTAAACTTATCGAACTAACTTTTCATTGATGTGTCGTTTCACCGATATCCAATCCAAATCACGATGTCATTTTCTTGTTCCTGAATGGGCCTCTTCAATTCTTTCTTTTAGGTTTATGCTCTACTCCGGGTAAAGATTTGCCCGATTTCGATTTGCATATATAAGGCAAATGCCCCTAATACCACTTCTTTTTGTTTTGCTACGCCTTTCTTTTTTCAATTCCTTTCATTCATTGTTGTCCGTCAAATATTTCACGTATTATTATTCGATTGATTAAGAAATTGGAAACGACTCCTATTTATAAATAGGAATCCTTTATGATATAAATAGTAATAATAGGTATATTTTCAATTGGATTTTTCTAAACGGAGCCTGGATACTTCATTTTATTGGTCCAACCAAGCCAACCATAAATTTTTGAAATTCGTATTGATAATATTAATTTGAATACTCCCCAAAAATAGATCTAATTGTACTTCACGCTCCAAATTTTCGATGATACAATCAATCGTTTTGGGGTGAAACAGAGGATATCTCGATCGGGGGAGAGAACGGGGAAATCCCATATGACCCAAGATATCTGACAAGCCGCACTATATGTCAACCCAAGTCGAATATTCCTCTCCAGGAATTCGAAAAGGTACTCTTGGAACACCAATAGGCATTAAATGCAAAAAAAGAATTAAGTACTATATTTCACTTTGATGTGGAAACGTAACAATGGGTTTATTGTCTTCATAATATTGGCCCTTTTGGTATTTTATCCGTCGATTCGAAAAATTCCGAAAGATAAACGAAGGCAAAATGAATCCGAATAAAGTCAAATTATTACGAATAGGCCCTTCTAATGATGAACAAGTTTGGACGTATTCGCGCATAGACAGTGGTATTAACCCCCCCATTGCATATTGGTACTTATCGGGTATAAAATAAATCTGCTTCTCTTTGTTCCTACGAACAGAATTGTTTCATTATTACTAACAGGATACGAACAGAATAGAACAAAATGAACCCCTGTTCCGAGATAATCGACTGAGAGGGCGAGGTCCATAGTATGGTCGTTTCCAATGCAATAAAGTTACATAGTGTCTATTTTTCTTTGATAAAGAGGTATTTCCATGGGTTTGCCTTGGTATCGTGTTCATACCGTCGTATTGAATGATCCCGGTCGGCTACTTTCTGTCCATATAATGCATACAGCTCTGGTTTCTGGTTGGGCCGGTTCGATGGCTCTCTATGAATTAGCAGTTTTTGATCCCTCCGATCCCGTTCTTGATCCAATGTGGAGACAAGGTATGTTTGTTATACCTTTCATGACTCGTTTAGGAATAACCAATTCATGGGGTGGTTGGAGTATCACAGGGGGGACTATAACGAATCCGGGTATTTGGAGTTATGAAGGCGTGGCCGGAGCACATATTGTATTTTCGGGTTTGTGCTTCTTGGCAGCTATCTGGCATTGGGTATATTGGGATCTAGAAATATTTTGTGATGAACGTACAGGAAAACCCTCTTTGGATTTGCCCAAGATCTTTGGAATTCATTTATTTCTCTCAGGAGTGGCTTGCTTTAGTTTTGGCGCATTTCATGTAACTGGCTTGTATGGTCCTGGAATATGGGTTTCCGATCCTTATGGACTAACGGGAAAGGTACAACCTATAAATCCGTCATGGGGTGTGGAGGGTTTTGATCCTTTTGTTCCCGGAGGAATAGCCTCGCACCATATTGCAGCAGGGACATTGGGCATATTAGCGGGCCTATTCCATCTTAGTGTCCGTCCGCCCCAACGTCTATACAAGGGATTACGTATGGGCAATATTGAAACTGTCCTGTCCAGTAGCATTGCTGCTGTCTTTTTTGCAGCTTTTGTTGTTGCTGGAACTATGTGGTATGGTTCAGCAACTACTCCGATCGAATTGTTTGGCCCCACTCGTTATCAATGGGATCAGGGATACTTTCAGCAAGAAATATATCGAAGAGTTGGTGCTGGGCTAGCCGAAAATCAAAGTTTATCAGAAGCTTGGTCTAAAATTCCCGAAAAATTAGCCTTTTATGATTATATCGGTAATAATCCGGCAAAAGGGGGATTATTCAGAGCGGGTTCAATGGACAACGGGGACGGAATAGCTGTTGGATGGTTAGGACACCCTATCTTTAGAGATAAAGAAGGGCGTGAACTTTTTGTACGCCGTATGCCTACTTTTTTTGAAACATTTCCGGTCGTTTTGGTAGACGGAGACGGAATTGTTAGAGCCGATGTTCCTTTTAGAAGGGCAGAATCGAAGTATAGTGTCGAACAGGTAGG